AATAAAGTAAGCTAATTATATTAAGCTATTGGGCTCATACCCCAAATATGATTTAAAATCCTTTATTAATTTTTTTTAAAAAATTAATAATGTGAGTAATTATAATAACAATTTTAATTTCAATTTCTTCAAATTCATGATTTATTTATTGATTATCAATAGAAATAAATTTAATAAGATTTATTCCTATTATAAATAATTACAAAATTAAAAATTGTAATTCAATAGTTATTTACTTTATTATTCAATCATTCTCGTCATCTTTATTTTTTATTTCAAGATTTCAATTTAATTTAAGAAATTCTTTAATTTCTTTAACTATTTTAAATATAGCCATTTTAATTAAATTAGCTATTATTCCTTTTCATTTTTGAATTATTACAATTAGGGAATCATTAAATTTTGACGCATTATTTTTAATTTTGTCAATTCAAAAAGTTATTCCTTTATTCATTCTTTCTAATTTCTTTTTAGATAATATTATTATTTTAATTATAATCTCCACACTGATAAGATCTATTTTAGCCTTAAATTTAAAACTTATTAAAAAATTATTAATTCTTTCTTCAATTTCTCATCAAGGATGAATAATTTCTTTAATTTTTAAAAAAATTAATTTTTGGGTATCATATATTATTATTTACTCAATTATTATTTTTTCAATTTTAAAAATATGTAAAAAATATAAAATTTCCTCAATATTTAACGTTTCTAACAATAAAATTAATTTTAATGAAAAAATAAATTTAATTGCGAATTTTATATCTTTAGGAGGAATACCTCCATTTTTAGGTTTTTTTATAAAAATAATAACAATTTTTATTTTAATGAAATTTAGAACTTTTATTATTATAATTTTAATCATTTCCTCTTTAATTAATTTATTTTTCTATTTTAAAATTTTAACACCTATTTTCTTTTTTAACCTTAAAACTATAAAAAATTCTAGTATTAATTTTAGAAATAAAACTTTATTTATTAACATAAATTTAATATTCCTAATTTTTTTAGTTAATTTATGAATTTATTAAGATTTTAAGTTAAAAAAACTCTTTACCTTCAAAGTAAAAATTATTATTAAAATAAATCTTAGTAAAAGAAATTATCATAAATAAATTTACAATTTATCGCCTAAAATTCAGCCATTTTACCGCGATGAATATACTCTACAAATCACAAAGACATTGGAACAATATATTTAATTTTTGGAAGATGAGCTGGAATAATAGGAATAAGAATAAGAATTCTTATTCGAATAGAACTCAGTCAGCCTGGTACATTAATTGGAAATGATCAAATTTATAATGTAATTGTTACTGCTCACGCCTTTATTATGATTTTCTTTATAGTAATGCCTATTATAATTGGGGGGTTCGGAAACTGACTAGTTCCAATCATACTAGGTGCTCCAGACATAGCTTTTCCACGAATAAATAATATAAGATTTTGATTACTCCCACCTTCATTATTTTTATTGGTTAATTCCTCTTTAATTGAATCAGGAGCAGGAACTGGATGAACAGTTTACCCCCCTTTATCCTCTAATCTATCACACTATGGCCCTTCAGTAGATTTAGCAATTTTCTCTCTCCATTTAGCAGGAGCATCATCTATTTTAGGGGCGATTAATTTTATTACCACAATTATTAATATACGATCAATCGGAATAACACTTGAACGGATACCCTTATTTGTATGATCAGTACTAATTACTGCAATCTTACTTTTACTTTCTTTACCTGTTTTAGCAGGTGCAATTACTATATTACTAACTGATCGAAATTTTAATACATCATTCTTTGATCCTTCAGGGGGAGGAGATCCAATTTTATACCAACATTTATTTTGATTTTTTGGACATCCTGAGGTATACATTTTAATTCTACCAGGATTTGGAATAATTTCGCAAATTATTTGTTTTAGAACAGGAAAAAAAGAGCCTTTTGGAAATTTAGGAATAATTTATGCAATAGCAGCAATTGGTTTACTTGGATTTATTGTATGAGCTCATCATATATTCACAGTAGGTATAGATGTTGATACACGAGCTTACTTCACATCAGCTACTATAATTATTGCAGTACCAACTGGTATTAAAATTTTTAGTTGATTAGCAACTTTACATGGTTCGAATATTAATTATAATCCACCTATTTTATGAGCATTAGGTTTTGTATTTTTATTTACAATTGGTGGATTAACTGGAATTATACTAGCAAACTCATCTATTGATATTATTTTACACGATACATATTATGTTGTAGCTCATTTTCATTATGTCCTTTCAATAGGAGCGGTTTTCGCTATTATAGGAGCAATTGCTCATTGATTTCCTATATTCTTCGGATTAAATTTAAACTCAATTTTAATAAAGACTCAATTCTTTATTACATTTATTGGCGTTAATTTAACTTTTTTCCCTCAACATTTTCTAGGACTAGCAGGAATACCTCGTCGTTATTCGGATTACCCAGACTTTTTTTCTAAATGAAATTTTATTTCTTCTCTAGGCTCAATAATTTCATTATTAGGAGTAATTTTAATTATTACTATCATCTGACTTAGAATCTTAGAAAAAAAAATAATTTATTCTTCTCACATAACTAATTGTTCAATTGAATGAATATTAAATTTTCCTCCATCAGAGCATTCATTTAATCAAAATAATATTATTTTAAAATAAACATATGATAACTTGATCTCAAATGTCTTTTTCTGATATAAATTCTCCTATTATAGAACAAATAGCATTTTTTCACGATCATTCAATAATAATTATTACAATAATTACAATTATTACTATTTACATAATTATTAATATTATAGTAAATAAATTTACAAGACGCTCAATAATAGAGGGGCAAGAAATTGAATTTATTTGAACAATTATCCCAGCAATTACATTAATTTTTATTGCAATTCCCTCCCTTCATTTATTATATTTAACTGATGAAATATTTAACTCCCAAATTTCAATTAAAGTACTTGGTCACCAATGATATTGATCATATGAATATTCAGACTTCAATAAAGAATTCGATTCATTTATAATCCCAGAATTAGACATAAGCTTAAATTCAATTCGTCTTTTAGAAACTGATAATAATTTAGTTATTCCAGTAAATACAAACATTAAATTTTTAATTTCATCTACTGATGTAATTCATTCGTGAACTATCCCATCTCTAGGATTAAAAATAGATGCAATTCCTGGTCGATTAAATCAATGTTTTTCTTCTTCTAATCGACCAGGATTATATTTTGGTCAATGTTCTGAAATTTGTGGTGCAAATCATAGATTTATACCAATTTCAATAGAAATTACTTCAATAAAAAATTTTATAAATTTTATTTTAAATTCATTGAATGGCTGAAATTTATAAGCAATGGTCTCTTAAACCAATTTATAGTTAATATTAACTTTCAATGAAAAAACTAGTTAAAAAAAAATAACAAAAGAATGTCATTCTTTAATTACTTAGGTGTTTTTTAATTCCTCAAATTTTCCCTATAAACTGAATTTTATTATCAACAAATTTAATATTATCCATTGCTTGTCTTATATTATTTTTATATTTCATTTCATTTAATTGAAATAAAAAATTCTCTAATAAATTAAAAGAAAAAATCAATTTTAATTATCAATGATAAATAATTTATTTTTAATTTTTGACCCTTCAACATCCTTAAATTTTAGACTAAATTGACTAGTTTTATTTTTATGAATTTTTATTGTTCCTCATTATTACTGATTTTCCTCATCATTATTTTCAATTTCCTGAAAAAAACTGCTGAAAAATTTTTTTCAGGAAATTGAAAATAATCTAAAATCTCAAAAAACAAAAAACAGTTTAATTGTTACTTCTATTTTCTTGTTTATTTTAATAAGAAATGTTATAGGCCTTTTTCCTTATATTTTTACTTCTTCAAGACATATAATTTTTACTATGTTTTTTGCATTTCCATTATGAATTAGAATAATCACTTTTTTAATTTTAAATAAAACTAATATAATAATATCTCATCTTGTACCTTTAGGTTCTCCTATCTTTTTAAGATTTTTCATAGTATTAATTGAAACTGTAAGAAATTTAATTCGCCCTATTACTTTATCTGTTCGTTTAATAGCAAATATAATTAGAGGTCATTTATTAATTCATCTTCTTTCATCTATTTCCTTATTAGGAGAAACATTTTTAGTAATATCAATTCCATTAATAATAATTTTAATTTTATTAGAAACCGCTGTTGCATTTATTCAAAGATTTGTTTTCGCAATTTTAATTTCATTGTATATTAATGAAACTTAAAATGTTATTTTATAACATATGATATTTCACCCTTTTCATTTAGTAGAAAAAAGCCCATGACCTTTAACAAGATCAATTTCGGCTTTTTCTTTTACATTAGGTTTTGTAAGCTATTTTCATAATTTAAATTCTACTTTAATTTTAATAGCTATTTTCATAATCTTTATTTCATCCTTTCAGTGATGACGAGATATTTCTCGAGAAGCTTCCTTTCAAGGATTTCATACAAAGTGAGTATTAAATGGATTGAAATTAGGAATATTATTTTTTATTTTATCTGAAATTTTCTTTTTTATTTCTTTTTTTTGGGCTTTTTTTCATAGAAGCCTTTCTCCCAATATTGAAATTGGAAGCTTATGGCCTCCTAAAAATATTATTCCCTTCAACCCATTTGAAATCCCTTTATTGAATTCTACAATTCTAATTTCTTCTGGTGTTACAGTAACTTGAAGTCATCATGCTATTTTGAATAAAAATTATATTTCTGCTTTAAATTCTTTAAAAATTACAATTTTTTTAGGTGTTCTATTTACTGCCTTTCAAATTTTTGAATATTCTCAAGCTCAATTTTCTATTTCAGACAGAATTTTTGGGTCAACTTTTTTTATAACTACTGGTTTTCATGGTTTCCATGTTTTAATTGGGTCAATTTTTTTAATTGTTTCATTTTTCCGAATTAAAAATCAATTAATTTCTTCTAATCATTTTTTTGGTTTTGAGGCATCTGCTTGATATTGACATTTCGTCGATGTAGTCTGATTATTTTTATTTACATTTATATATTGATGGGTTTATTATTTAATTAGTATAAATAGTACATTTAATTTCCAATTAAAAAGTTTTTAATAAAATTAAATAATTTATTTATTTTTAATTTTAATTATTTTAATTATGTTATTAACTTTATTTTTAATAATAAATTTCAAGAATTTAGATATAAAGGAAAAAAATTCCCCTTTTGAGTGTGGATTTGACCCCTTTTCACTATCACGTATTCCTTTTTCTCTTAAATTTTTTTTAATTGGTATTATTTTTCTGGTTTTTGATGTTGAAATTGTTATCATTATTCCCTTTCCTTTATTAACAATAAATAAAAGTTTAATTTTTACTTTATCTTTTATATTAATTAATTCATTAATTTTATTAGGCCTATTATATGAATATAAATATAGAATGTTAGATTGACTTAAATAATCATAGAAAAGTATTTAAAGAAAGAAAAATAAAATCTAATTTGCAATTAGAAATTGAGATTGTCCTTTTCTAAGTAAAATAAAGCGATATTAAATTGCATTCAGTTTCGGCCTGAATTTAGAAAAATTTCTATTTTTTAATAGAAGCCAAAATTTGAGGCATTTCATTGTTAATGAATCTATTGATTTTTAAAATCCTATTAAATTTAAAGATTAATATAAATAGGCTTCTAACCTATAATTAATGAGGTTTCATTTAATCTTTATTTAAATAGTGTAGTTTCATAACACTTAACATTTTCATTGTTAAAACCTTTTTAAGTTTAAATTCCAAAAAATGATGCAAATCAAAAATTAAATTTTTAAAATTCCAAAAAATGATGCAAATCAAAAATTAAATTTTTATAATTCCAAAAAATGATGCAAATCAAAAATTAAATTTTTATAATTCCAAAAAATGATGCAAATCAAAAATTAAATTTTTATAATTCCAAAAAATGATGCAAATTAAAGGAAAAGATTGAGCTTTAAATAAAAAATAATAAATAAAAAAATAATTCTTTGGGGTAAAATAATTTTTCATGCTATCATCATCAATTGATCATAACGTATTCGAACATATGTTCTTCGGATAACAATAAATATTGTTATTAATATAAGCACAGAAATTTCTATAAAAATTATATTACCTATAAATAAATAATTTGTAATATATCTAAAAATTATAATTATCCCATATTCCGACATAAAAATAATTGCAAATAATCAAGACCCATATTCAATATTAAATCCTGAAACTAATTCAGATTCTCTTTCAGATAAATCAAAAGGTACTCGATTTATTTCTGCTAAAATTGTAAAAATTCAAATCGTAAAAACAAAAAAAAATCTAAAAATTAATGGAAATTTTCATTGAATGATAATAAAATTTTTCATATTAAATCTTTCTGCTATTAAACATAAACTTACTAAAATTAAAGCTATTCTTACTTCATAAGAAATTACTTGAGCAAATCCTCGATATGCCCCAATAAGGGAATATTTTGAGTTGGAAGCTCATCCTCTAAATAAAATGGTGTAACTTCTAATACTTGAAATACAAATTATAAAAATAATACTTAAATTTAAATTTATTGTATTATTTTTATACAAAAAAATTATTCACATTATTAATATTATTGAAATTATTACTAAAGGTGAGATAAATTGAATTGTTATATTTATATAAAATATAAAATTTATTTCCTTTCTAAAAAGCTTTAATGCATCACTAAATGGTTGAAATAAACCTTCAATACCTGCTTTATTAGGACCTTTTCGAATATGGCAATAACCTAAAATTTTTCGCTCTATTAATGTAAAAAATGCTACTCTTAATAAAACTATCAAAATAAGAATTGTAAATTGAATAAAATTTAACATTATTAAAGGAAATTTTTCATTAAGGAAGCTTAAATTCCTGGCACTTTTCTGCCACTTTAATAATTCCAAAAAATGATGCAAATAAAATTAAATTAAATTAAAATTTAATTTTTAGAATTCCTTTCGTACTAACTAAAATTGAATTTGAATTAAGATAGAAACCAACCTGATTCTCATCGGTCTAAACTCAGATCATGTAGGAATTTAAAAGTTGAACAAACTTCTTTCTTTAACATCTTCATTAAAGAAGTATCCTAATCCAACATCGAGGTCGCAAACTATTTTGTCTATAAGATCTATCAAAAATTATTACGCTGTTATCCCTAGAGTATTTTTTCCATATAATCATTAATAATGGGTCATTTTAAATAAAAAAAAAGTTTTATATATTTTTTAGTTGCCCCAACCAAGAATTTTATTTGTATAAATAATTTATATATACATATCAAAAATTCATAAATTCTTAGGGTCTTCTTGTCTTTAATTTTCATAATTGTTTCTTCACAAATTAAAATAACTTTAATTATTAAATTTAAAAAAACTTTTCCCTGTAATTCCATTCTTTTAGCATTCAATTAAAATCTTATTACAATACCTTTGTATAGTCAAAATACTACAGCAATTTAAAAATATTCATTGAGCAGGATTTATATTTAATAATAAAAACTAAATAAGTTGTTTTTATTAAACAGTCAGAAAAAATATTTGTCGAATTCCTTAAATTTATTTTCCTATATATTAAAACTTATATTTTAATTTTTTTTTTTTAAAAAATTAAATTATGTATTCTTATACTAATACTTTCATTTTATTTTAAAATTAATATTAATTTTAATTAAAGAAAAAATTAATTTTTTCTATTTTTTTTTAAAAAAAATTACTTATAACAATATGAAGGACAATTTCATTCCTATATTTTAAAGGCTTTTAAAATTTTTAAAAAAAAAATCTTAGCTTATCCCAAGATTTATTTTCTATAATTTCACACATAAAAATTTTTATTATAGAACAATATAAAATTTTTTTAATAAAACTAGATATCTTAAATTTTGACAAGCATTTCACCTCTAAAAATTATTTTCATTTTATAATGAAATATAAAATTAATATAATTTTTAGCTCAACTTATTTCTAGAAATTTAAAATTTTAAATTTTGTAGAAAATTCCTTATGCAAAAGGTACATTTAATTTACTTTTTAAATTTTAATAAATCAACCTTTTCAGTTTTTTAAAAAAATAATAATTTAACTAATACTAATTGTTATTAACATACTTAATAATGTTTATTAATTAAAAAAAAATGGTAAGCGTATACAAATTTTCATTGTAAATGAAACATCTAATGATTTCATTTTTAAAACACTTTCCAGTATTTTAACTTTGTTACGACTTATCTTAAAAAAGAGTGACGGGCGATATGTACATATCCTAGAGCTTAATTCAAATTAACTTCCTATTTTAATTTTACTTTCAAATCCTAAACTTATTTTCATTTTTTCATCTAAAAAGCAATGTAATTCACTTCATACTTTAATTTTTGCTGCACCTTGACTTAACTTTATTTAAATACATAAATAATACACTTTAATAATAATTGTATATTATTATTTTAATAGTGGTATACAAACTGTTTTTTTACTAATTAAAGTAAGATTAAGGTGTTTTATCCATTATAGAGCAAATTCCTCTGAAAAGCTTAAGATACCGCCATAATTTTTTGCTTTCATAATATTTATATACTTACAATGTTAAGCTCCTTAATAATAGGGTATCTAATCCTAGTTTATGAAAGGAATTAAAATTTTAATTCTTTTTAAACTTAAAAAAAAATTTCACCTTTAATTTTAATTATTTTAATAATATTTATTTAAATTTTATTAAAAAGAGAATGATTCTATTTGTTTAACCGCTGCTGCTGGCACAAATTTAGCTAGAAATTTATACTAGTTCTCAATAATTTATTATTATTAATTAAATTAAATTTTCTAGTTTTTTTTTTAAATTATTTTATAAAAAAACTAGAAAATTTTTCTCACAAACCACACCAAATTTAAATAAAAAATTAAATTAACTAACAAATTAATCCATTTTAATTTAATTTCATTTCAAACTCATGTCTATCGGTTATCTGGATATATAAAAGGAGACGGTATGCCAGACTTTACTTGTCAAATTTCCCACTATTTTCTTATTTGTCTTATATTTGAGCAAAATGTTTCCATTTCTCCTTTTTCTTTCCGAATTTATACATTAGTAGATGTGAACATGACTTAGTATGACCCTTTGTTACTCTCCTATGGGTCAATAGATGAGACAGCCGGTCGTCGCCCCTTATTTAAAATAGATGATATACTATTCCGGCATAGTAAAATGCCTGAATAAAGGGTTATCTTGATAGGATAAAACATGTAAATTTATACTTTTACTATTTAACTTTAATAAAGTTAATTATTTCTTAAAAATTCAAAATTTTTTGTGCAATTACACCTAAAGTTATTTGCATCATTTTTTGGAATTATTAAAATTTAATTTTTGATTTGCATCATTTTTTGGAATTATAAAAATTTAATTTTTGATTTGCATCATTTTTTGGAATTATTAAAATTTAATTTTTGATTTGCATCATTTTTTGGAATTATAAATTGTGAATATTTTCAAAAATAAATATTTTTACATTTTCAACGTAATGTTTTATATTAAACTATGAAAATTAAATTATTAATAAAATAAATAATATAGTTAGTACAATGATTTTAGAAAAAGATAATCTTTTTATAATAAATGAAATTTTATAATTTTTTGTTAATATACTTTTAATGCCTATGGGGCCAATTATTTCAACTCATGTTCAATCATTTATACTTACCAATAAAAAATTTTTATTATTAAAAAGAGTAATTAATCTTGTTAATTTCGATAAAAACCATATTGTTATGAAAAATTCAAAATTTTGAGGCCTTAAATAATTAATCTTTATAAAATAAATTCTCATATATATAACTATTGTTATTAAAATTAATCTTAATAATTTTTGTAAATTAGTAATAAAAATTAATCTATAATAAGGTATAATAAGCCAAAAAAGTAAATTTCCCACAATAATTAATAAAAAAGTTAAAAAAAAAATGGGAAATTTCATGAAAATGTCATAATTAATTTTAACTAAAATATTTGATAGAGTGCCTTTAAAAAATATATAATAAATTAAACGTATATTATACAAAAAAGTAAAGATTACTCCTAATATAAAAATTATTAATACAATAAAATTTAAGTTTTTTAGTAAAAAGTATTCTAAAATTAAATCTTTAGAATAAAACCCACCAATGAATGGAATCCCTATTAAAGAATAAAACGAAATTAGTATACATCTTAAGACTAAAGGTCTAAATGAAAAGAAGTCTGATAATATTCGAATATCTTGTTTTCCTATTAAATTATGAATTACAAAACCTCCTCCTAGAAATAGTATTGATTTAAATACAGCATGCATAATTAAATGGAAAAAAGCTAAACTAGTTAAATTTATTGATAAAATTACTATTATTATTGAAAGTTGACTAAGTGTAGAAAATGCAATAATTTTTTTTAAATCGTTTTCAAAAAATGCATTAATTCCGGCTATTAGCATAGTAAATAAAGAAATTTTTAATAAGATTTCGCTTATGGACTTAATTTGAAATAAAAAATCAAAACGAATTAATAAATAAACACCAGCTGTAACTAAAGTTGAGGAATGAACTAAGGAAGAAACTGGAGTAGGCGCTGCTATAGCAGCTGGAAGTCAAGCAGAAAATGGAATTTGAGCTCTTTTTGTTAATCCAGCAATAATAATAAATAATTCACAAATAAATTCAAGATTGTCTATTCTTCTTAGGTCAAATGTTCCGAAATTTAATACGAAAATAATTATTATAATTATTATTACATCACCAATACGGTTACTAATAATAGTTATTATTCCAGAATTAAATGAATTTGTTCTTTGATAAAAAATAACTAAAATATAAGAAACTAATCCAAGACCATCTCAACCTAAAATTAACATAAAAGCATTAGGTATTATAATCAATAAAATTATTGATAAAACAAATATTAATACTATTCAACAGAAAGAAATCTTATTTTTATCATGCCTCATATAACTATAACTATATATTAATACCATTCTTGAAATTAGTAAAACAGTACATGAAAATAGGCATCTTATTCAATCAAATATTATGTATAATTTAAAATCTAAATTATTAATTGAAGAAAGATTGTATTCTAAAATTAAGAAATTATTTAAATAAAATATTATTATAAATAATAATAAAAAAATTATTCTAATAAAAAATAGTATTAAAGTTCATTTAATAAAAATTGTCTAATGAAATAAATTCATCTATAAATCCACAATTTATAATTTTAATTAATAAACTAATTAAACTTAAATTCACTTTATAAAAAAATCAATTTTTAAAACTCAAAAGCATATAGGTATAAGATGTATTAACAATAAAAAATATTCTCGTTCAGAAATTAAAAAATTTCTAAACAAAACTCACCCCTTGCCATGATTAATATAACTATATATATAAATAGTGTAACAAGCACCTAAAAAAATTAGTAATATAATAGGAGTTATTAAAAATATTCTAAATTTCAGAAGTCTTGCTCTTAAAAATAGTTCCCCAAATAAATTTATTGTTAAAGGTGCTGACATATTAAAAATTCTAAATAGAAATCATCATAAAGTTAAATTTGGAAACACTATAATTATTCCTTTAATTAAAAGAATGTTTCGTGTATAAAATCGTTCGTAAATTATATTAGCTAAACAAAAAAGACCAGATCTGCACAATCCATGTCCAATTATTATTATTAATATTCCATAAGAACCAAAAGAATAAAATGTTAAACAACCTGATAATGAAATTCCTATATGAGAAATGGAAGAATAAGCAATTAAAGCCTTAATATCAACTTGAAATAAACAGTAAATTCTAATTATAACTGCCCCTCAAAGTGAAATATTAATTAATAATATTGATATACTTATTAAGTCTAAAAAAAAAAATCTTTTAAATCGATAGATTCCATAAAATCCCAATTTTAATAAAACTCCAGCTAATATTATAGAGCCAGAAATAGGAGCTTCAACATGAGCTTTTGGTAACCAAAGATGAAAAAAAAACATTGGAATTTTTACTAAAAAGCCTAAAATTATTAAGAAAAAAATAAAACCTATTTGTCTAAAGATTCATTCATTAAAAACAATATTAAAAGAAATTTTATAAGAAATTGTTAAAATTAGTAAAGGAAGAGAGCCAAAAATTGTATATATTAATATATAAAATCCAGCTTGAATGCGCTCAGGTTGTCTCCCCCATTTTAAAATTATTAAAATAATTGGAAAAAGAACAGATTCAAAAAATAAATAAAATATAATGAAATTCATAGATGAAAAACAAATTATTAATAAATTTAATATTAAAATTACATAAAATAAAAAATACTTATTTTTAAATAATTTTAAATAAGTTCTTGCAATTAATATTAAAAAAGAAATTCAAATAGTCAAATTAATTATTCTAAAACTTAATAAATCTAAAAAAAAATTACTTGAAATATAAACTCCTCTATTAAATAACCTTATTATTAAAGAAACCATAGAAAATATTAATATGTAAATAATTAATTGATAAGAATTAAAATAAAAAACTAAGCATATAATCACAAATCCTATTAACAATAAACTTAACATTTAATCAAATTTAAGGAATTTGTTATTTCATTACCATAAAAAAAACTTATTAATACTAACAATCTCAAGCCTAAACCAGCTTCACAAACAATACTTACTAAAAACACAAAGATTCTCAAAATATTAAAAAAAGAAAAATAAATACATATTATTAACAATAAAGACATGTATATAAATTCAATTCTTAATAAAATTATTATTATTTGATAACGATTTACAAGTAAAGATAGTAAACCAATAACATATAAAATTATAATTGAAATTATCATAAGTTGAAATAATTTATATAAAATATTGATTTTGTAAATCAAACTAGAAATTTTCTTTCAATTTCAGAAAAGATTTTATCTCAATAAATCTCCAAAATTTATATACTTTTTAAATATATTATTTTCTGAAATTAAAATAATTATTATAATAAGAATTTTATGTATATCAATATCTAACCCAATTTCAATATTAATTTCTTTAATCTTATTAACATTATTTCTTTCAGTAACATTTTACTATATTTTCCAATTTTCATTAATTTCGTTATTAATAATTTTGATTATTTTGGGAGGAATATTAATTATTTTTATATATATAATTAGATTATGTCCTAATTATAAAATAACTATTAATAAAAAAATAATTATATTTTCAGTTTTCATAACAATTATTATTTCTTTTCCAACATGCATAATAAATTTCGAAATAATTAATATTAATAAAATTTATTCAATAAATTTTACTAATATATTAATTATAATAATAATTTTTCTTATTGTTTCTTTAATAATTATTTCAAAAAATTTAAATTGAATTAATTGTCCTATCAAAAAATATATTTAATATAATATATTAACTTATGTCAATTAACAAATTAATTTATCCAATTAAAAATTTACCTACACCATCTAATATTTCATATATATGAAATTTCGGCTCTTTATTAGGTTTTTGTTTAATAAGACAAATTATTACAGGTTTATTTTTATCAATAAATTTCTCAAGAGACATTTCAACAGCATTTTCAATAATCTCTCATATTCAGCGAGATGTTAATAATGGATGATTAATTCGGTCCATTCATGCTAATGGGGCTTCATTATTTTTCATTTTTCTTTATTTCCATGTAGCACGAGGAATTTATTACTCTTCTTTTCATTTTTTAAAAGTATGATTATCTGGAATTATAATTATTTTTATTTTAATAGCAACAGCTTTTTTAGGATACATTTTACCTTGAGGACAAATATCCTTTTGGGGTGCAACTGTAATTACAAACTTAATTTCTGCTATTCCTTATATTGGAAGATCAATAACTTATTGAATTTGAGGGGGCTTTTCTGTAGATAATAATACTTTAATCCGATTTTTCTCTCTCCATTTCCTTCTCCCTTTTATTTTATTATTCATAGTTTTTATTCATATTATATTAATTCATGAAAAAGGATCAAGAAACCCATTAGGGATTTCAATAAATATTGATAAAATTCCTTTTCATCCTTATTTTAGAGTCAAAGATATTTTAGGAATTTTCATAATTCTAATTATATTTTCTATAGTTGTAATCATTTATCCTTATAATTTAATAGACGCAGAAAATTTTAATATTTCTAATCCAATAATCACTCCCCCCCACATTCAACCTGAGTGATATTTCTTGTTTGCATATGCAATTCTACGTTCCATTCCTAATAAATTGGGGGGAGTGATCGCTTTAATAATATCAATTATTATTATTACTAGATTTTCATTCTCCGTAAATAAAAAAATATCTTCATTTTATTTTAATAATTTAAATAAAATTCTATTCTGATTTTTAGTAAGTTGCTTTTTAATACTAACATATCTCGGAGCTATACCAATTGAATACCCTTACGATTTCATAAGAAAAATTTATACAAGAATATATTTTTTAATGTTTATTTTAATCCCCTTAACATAGACTTTTTAACTATTAATTAAGTATATATTTTGAAAATATAAAAAAGAAAATTTTTCTAAAAGTCTTATTTCAACTGAAAGTTTTCATAATTAAATTCTAAATTTATTGCATATATTCTGCCAAGTTGAAAAATGAATTTTAATATTTTAATCCATTTTAATTTAATTTCATTTCAAACTCATGTCTATCGGTTATCTGGATATATAAAAGGAGACGGTATGCCAGACTTTACTTGTCAAATTTCCCACTATTTTCTTATTTGTCTTATATTTGAGCAAAATGTTTCCATTTCTCCTTTTTCTTTCCGAATTTATACATTAGTAGATGTGAACATGACTTAGTATGACCCTTTGTTACTCTCCTATGGGTCAATAGATGAGACAGCCGGTCGTCGCCCCTTATTTAAAATAGATGATATACTACATTGCATGTAAAAAATCTTAACAAAAATTTAAACTGCAAATTTAAAAAAGATGAAATTAAACCATCTAAGATTTTTTAT